TCCATCGTAGCTTAAATAAAGCATGACACTGAAGCTGTTAAGATGGGCCCTAGAAAGCTCCGAAGGCACAAAGGCTTAGTCCTGACTTTATTATCAACTTTAGCCAGATTTACACATGCAAGTATCCGCCCCCCTGTGAAAATGCCCTACAGTTCCCTGCTGGGGAACAAGGAGCCGGTATCAGGCTCGACCACAAATCATGCCCATGACACCTTGCTTAGCCACACCCCCAAGGGAACTCAGCAGTGATAAACATTAAGTTATAAGTGAAAGCTTGACTTAGTTAAGGCCAAGAGGGCCGGTAAAACTCGTGCCAGCCACCGCGGTTATACGAGAGGCCCAAGCTGATAAGACTCGGCGTAAAGAGTGGTTATGACCCCAAACCTAACTAAAGCCAAATGCCCACAAAGCTGTTATACGCACTCGAGGGCCAGAAGCCCACCCACGAAAGTCGCTTTATTGAACTGAATCCACGAAAGCTAAGGAACAAACTGGGATTAGATACCCCATTATGCCTAGCCCTAAACTTTGATAGCAAATTACAATGCCATACGCCCGGGAACTACGAGCACGAGCTTAAAACCCAAAAGACTTGGCGGTGCTTTAGACCCACCTAGAGGAGCCTGTTCTAGAACCGATGACCCCCGTTCAACCTCACCTTTTCTTGCTCATACCGCCTATATACCGCCGTCATCAGCTTACCCTGTGAAGGACCAACAGTAAGCACAATTGGCACAGCCCAAAATGCCAGGTCGAGGTGTAGCGTATGGAAAGTGGAAGAGATGGGCTACATTTGGTGAAACACCACACTTACGGAAAGTGGGCTGAAACGCCCACCAGAAGGAGGATTTAGCAGTAAGCAGAAAATAGAGCGTTCTACTGAAGCCGGCCCTGAAGCGCGTACATACCGCCCGTCACTCTCCCCAAAAAGAACTCAAAGAATATACCTAAACACAATAAATCTAAAAGGGGAGGCAAGTCGTAACATGGTAAGTGTACCGGAAGGTGTGCTTGGACAAACACGAGGCATAGCTAAACTATTATAGCATCTCCCTTACTCAGAGAAGTCCCCCGTGCAAACCGGGTTGCCTCGATACCCAACAGCTAGCCCGACCCCCTAAAACAAACATAGCCCTTATTTATAAGCCCGCACCCCCTAATACAAACCCACCAAATCATTTTCCCCCTTAAGTACGGGAGACAGAAAGAGACCCAGGAGCAATAAAGCAAGTACCGCAAGGGAAGGCTGAAAAAGAAATGAAAAACTCAATTAAGAACTGAAAGCAGAGATATCACCTCGTACCTTTTGCATCATGATTTAGCCAGTAACACCCAAGCAAAGAGAACTTTAGTTTGACCCCCCGAAACTAAGTGAGCTACTCCAAGACAGCCTATTATAGGGCCAACCCTTCTCTGTGGCAAAAGAGTGGGAAGAGCTTCGAGTAGAGGCGACAAACCTATCGAACTTAGTGATAGCTGGTTGCCTGAAAAATGGATAGAAGTTCAGCCATTTGGATTCACACCTTCCTACCTGTAATCAACCCAGTCGATTAAATGAAGCCAAAAGAGTTAGTTAATGGAGGTACAGCTCCCTTAAATAAAGAAACAACTTTCCCAGGAGGATACAGATCATACGCACAAAGGACCCCCGTCTTAGTGGGCCCAAAAGCAGCCACCTACATGAAAAGCGTTAAAGCTTAAACGTCCTCTGCCCCCAATGATTCCGACAAATTTATCCTAACCCCTGTTTTTTATCAGGCCGCCCCATGCCTCCATGGGGGCGTCCATGCTAATATGAGTAATAAGAGGGCCCCGGCCCTCTCCCTACGCACACGTGTAAGTCGGAACGAACCAACACCGAACATTAACGGCCCCAAACAGCAGAGAGAACTGGGTCTCATAAAAAAGACAAGAAAAACACCCCCTAACAACCGTTAACCCCACACCGGTGTGCCTGCCAGGAAAGACTAAATGGAAGAGAAGGAACTCGGCAAACCTAAGCCTCGCCTGTTTACCAAAAACATCGCCTCTTGCAACTGATGAATAAGAGGTCCTGCCTGCCCTGTGACTATATGTTTAACGGCCGCGGTATTTTGACCGTGCGAAGGTAGCGCAATCACTTGTCTTTTAAATGAAGACCTGTATGAATGGCAAGACGAGGGCTTAACTGTCTCCTCTCCCAGGTCAATGAAACTGATCTCCCCGTGCAGAAGCGGGGATGCCCCCATAAGACGAGAAGACCCTATGGAGCTTTAGATACAAGGTAGGCCATGTTAAAGACCTCTTGATAAAGAAGAAAACAAACTGGACCTCTACCTAAATGTCTTTGGTTGGGGCGACCGCGGGGAAACACAAAACCCCCATGTGGAGTGGGATTACTAATCCTGCAACCGAGAGCTCCCGCTCTAAGTACCAGAACATCTGGCCAAACAGATCCGGCAATGCCGATCAACGAACCGAGTTACCCTAGGGATAACAGCGCAATCCTCTTCTAGAGCCCATATCGACAAGGGGGTTTACGACCTCGATGTTGGATCAGGACATCCTAATGGTGCAGCCGCTATTAAGGGTTCGTTTGTTCAACGATTAATAGTCCTACGTGATCTGAGTTCAGACCGGAGTAATCCAGGTCAGTTTCTATCTATGTAGTGCTCTTTTCTAGTACGAAAGGACCGAAAAGAGGGGGCCAATGCCTGAGGCAAGCCCCACCCCCACTTAATGCAGCCAACTAAATTAAGTAAGGGGGCACAGACTCATGCCAAAAAGCATGGCATGTTGGGGTGGCAGAGCCCGGTAAAGTGCAAAAGATTTAAGCCCTTTCCACGGGGGTTCAAATCCTCCCCTAACAATGATCTCATCCCTCTTTACTCACATTATCACCCCCCTGACATACATTGTCCCAGTCCTGCTTGCTGTTGCCTTTCTAACTCTCCTCGAACGGAAAGTCCTTGGCTACATACAGCTACGGAAGGGCCCTAACGTCGTGGGGCCTTACGGCCTGCTTCAGCCCATTGCAGACGGTGTAAAACTATTCATTAAGGAGCCAGTTCGCCCTTCTACATCCTCCTGAGTCCTGTTCCTTTTTACCCCCGTGTTAGCCTTAACTCTCGCCTTAGCGCTTTGAGCCGCCCTCCCCATGCCCTACCCTGTCCTTGACCTGAACCTGGGCATCCTCTTCATTCTAGCCCTCTCAAGCCTTGCTGTATACTCAGTTCTTGGCTCTGGCTGAGCATCAAATTCAAAATATACCCTCATTGGGGCCCTTCGTACTGTCGCACAAACCATCTCATATGAGGTAAGCCTCGGCTTAATTGTCCTAAACACAATCGTATTCACCGGAGGGTTCACCCTTTACACCTTCAACGTGGCCCAGGAGGCCGTATGACTCGCCCTGCCCGCATGACCACTTGCCGCTATGTGGTACATCTCCACTCTTGCCGAAACAAACCGGGCCCCTTTTGACCTCACAGAAGGGGAGTCTGAGCTGGTTTCAGGCTTTAACGTAGAGTACGCAGGCGGCCCTTTTGCACTATTCTTCTTAGCCGAATATGCCAACATTCTTCTCATAAATACCCTTTCAGCCACACTATTCATTGGAGCCTCCCACATTCCTCTCCTCCCCGAACTAACTACACTCAGTCTTATAACAAAAGCGGCCCTGCTGTCAATTCTCTTTCTGTGAGTTCGAGCCTCTTACCCGCGGTTCCGATATGACCAGCTGATACATCTTGTCTGAAAGAACTTCCTGCCCCTCACTCTTGCCTTAGTTATCTGACACCTTGCAATACCTATTGCGCTTGCAGGACTGCCGCCCCAGCTGTAACCCAGGAGCTGTGCCTGAAATAAAGGGCCACTTTGATAGAGTGAATAATGAGGGTTAAAGTCCCTCCACCTCCTTAGGAAAAGGGGGCTCGAACCCCTCCTGGAGAGATCAAAGCTCTCAGTGCCTCCACTACACCACTTCCTAGTACGGTCAGCTAATTTAAGCTTCTGGGCCCATACCCCCGCCATGATGGTTAAAATCCTTCCCTTACTGATGAACCCCTATATTCTAGGCACCCTCTTGCTTGGGCTCGGCCTAGGTACAACCCTAACACTAACTAGCTCTCACTGGCTTCTTGCCTGAATGGGCCTCGAGATAAGTACCCTCTCTATTATCCCACTAATAGCCCAGCGGTCCCACCCCCGCGCCGTAGAAGCCACTACAAAATATTTCCTCGCTCAAGCTACTGCAGCAGCCATACTCCTGTTCGCAAGCACAACTAACGCCTGACTCACCGGCCAATGAGAAATTCAACAAATATCCCACCCCCTCCCTCTTACCCTTATTGTTCTCGCTTTGGCCCTTAAAGTGGGCCTCGCACCCGTGCACACCTGACTCCCCGAGGTCCTACAGGGCCTTGACCTCACGACCGGCCTGATCCTCTCCACATGGCAAAAACTTGCCCCTTTTGCCCTACTTCTGCAGCTTCAACCCGCTGACTCAACAGTACTAATTACCCTTGGTGTCGCCTCTACTTTAGTGGGAGGCTGAGGGGGCCTCAATCAAACACAACTGCGTAAAGTACTAGCCTACTCTTCAATCGCCCACCTTGGGTGAATAATCTTGGTACTTCAATTTTCCCCTGCACTCACATTGCTTACGCTCTTAACCTATTTTGTTATAACCTTCTCAACATTTCTAGTATTCAAACTAAACAACGCTACAAGTATCAACGCCCTTGCCACAGCCTGAACCAAAGCCCCAGCAATAACTTGTCTGACCCCTCTGGTCCTACTATCCCTCGGCGGCCTCCCCCCTCTCACGGGCTTTATGCCCAAGTGGCTAATTCTTCAAGAACTAACAAAGCAGGGCCTGGCCATTACAGCCACCCTTGCAGCCCTTACCGCCCTCCTCAGCCTATACTTCTACCTCCGACTCTCCTACGCAATAACCCTAACCATATCACCCAACAACCTAGCAGGCACACCCCCCTGACGGCTCCAATCTCTGCAAACTTCCCTCCCCCTCGCAGTCACCACGACCAGCACATTGGCTTTGCTACCCCTTCTGCCCGCTATCACAGCCATTTCAAACCCCTAAGAGGCTTAGGATAACGCAAGACCGTGGACCTTCAAAGCCCTAAGTGGGAGTTAAAATCTCCCAGCCTCTGATAAGACTTGCAGGATATTAACCCACATCACCTGTATGCAAAACAGGTACTTTAATTAAGCTAAAGCCTCTCTAGACAGGCAGGCCTCGATCCTGCAAACTCTTAGTTAACAGCTAAGCGCTCAAACCAGCGGGCCTCTATCTACTTTCTCCCGCCTGCCGGGCGGGTAAAGGCGGGAGAAAGTCCGGGCTGATTTCACTCAGCCACTCTGAATTTGCAATTCAGCGTGTCTTGACACCTCCGGACTTGGTAAGAAGAGGAATTAAACCTCTGTTTATGGAGCTACAAGCCACCGCCTATCACTCGGCCATCCTACCTGTGGCAACCACACGTTGATTCTTTTCCACCAACCATAAAGACATTGGCACCCTCTATATAGTATTTGGTGCTTGAGCGGGCATGGTGGGCACAGCCCTAAGCCTACTAATCCGGGCAGAGCTAAGCCAGCCTGGCGCACTCCTTGGGGACGACCAAATTTATAATGTGATCGTAACCGCACACGCATTTGTAATAATTTTCTTCATAGTAATGCCCATCATGATCGGGGGCTTTGGCAACTGACTGATCCCCCTAATGATCGGAGCCCCCGACATGGCATTTCCTCGTATAAACAATATAAGCTTTTGACTCCTCCCCCCATCTTTTCTGCTCCTTCTTGCCTCCTCTGGCGTAGAGGCCGGGGCTGGTACGGGCTGAACAGTGTACCCGCCCCTGGCGGGCAACCTGGCTCACGCCGGGGCCTCGGTTGACCTAACTATCTTCTCCCTCCATCTTGCAGGCATTTCCTCAATTCTAGGCGCCATCAACTTCATCACAACAATCATCAACATGAAGCCTCCAGCAATTTCCCAGTACCAGACACCTCTTTTCGTCTGAGCCGTCTTAATTACAGCAGTACTTCTTCTCCTGTCCCTCCCTGTTCTTGCCGCCGGCATTACAATGCTACTAACCGACCGAAACCTTAACACCACCTTCTTTGACCCAGCAGGGGGAGGTGACCCCATCCTATACCAACATCTCTTCTGATTCTTTGGCCACCCCGAAGTCTATATTTTAATCCTGCCGGGCTTTGGAATAATTTCCCACATCGTTGCCTACTATTCAAGCAAGAAAGAACCCTTCGGCTACATGGGCATGGTCTGAGCCATGATAGCCATCGGTCTTTTAGGCTTCATTGTTTGAGCACACCACATATTCACAGTGGGGATAGACGTTGATACACGAGCTTACTTCACATCAGCCACAATAATTATTGCTATCCCGACAGGAGTTAAAGTATTCAGCTGACTGGCAACCCTTCACGGAGGCGCCATTAAGTGAGAAACCCCACTCCTCTGGGCCCTTGGCTTTATTTTCCTCTTTACAGTAGGCGGTTTAACCGGAATTGTCCTCGCCAACTCATCACTAGATATCGTCTTACACGACACATACTACGTAGTAGCCCACTTCCACTATGTTCTATCCATGGGGGCAGTCTTTGCAATTGTAGCCGGCTTTGTACACTGATTCCCTCTTTTTACGGGCTACACACTTCATTCTACCTGAACAAAAATTCACTTCGCCGTAATGTTCCTAGGAGTAAACCTGACCTTCTTCCCCCAACACTTCTTAGGACTGGCAGGCATGCCACGACGATACTCCGACTATCCAGACGCCTATACCCTTTGAAATACAGTCTCTTCTATCGGCTCCATAATCTCACTTGTGGCAGTCATTATGTTCCTCTTTATTATCTGAGAAGCATTCGCCGCTAAGCGAGAAGTTCTCTCAGTTGAACTGACAACAACAAACGTAGAATGACTCTACGGCTGCCCTCCCCCCTATCACACATTTGAAGAGCCCGCATTTGTACAAGTCCGCTCAAACTAACGAGAAAGGAAGGAATCGAACCCCCGTAAGCTGGTTTCAAGCCAACCACAAAACCACTCTGTCACTTTCTTATGAGATGCTAGTTAAACTATAACACTGCCTTGTCAAGGCTGAGTCGCGGGTTAAAACCCCGCCCATCTTTACCCTAATGGCACATCCCTCGCAGCTAGGCTTTCAGGATGCAGCTTCCCCCGTAATAGAGGAGCTCATTCACTTCCACGACCACGCCCTTATAATTGTCTTTTTAATCAGCACCTTTGTTCTTTACATTATTGTTGCGATAGTCTCAACCAAGCTGACCAATAGCTATATCTTAGACTCCCAAGAAATTGAGATTATCTGAACCATTCTCCCAGCAGCAATCTTGATCCTTATTGCCCTTCCCTCTCTTCGCATCCTTTACTTAATAGACGAGATTAATGACCCCCACTTAACTATTAAAGCCATAGGCCATCAATGGTACTGAAGCTACGAATACACAGACTATGAAGAGCTTGGTTTCGACTCGTACATAATCCCCACTCAGGACCTCGCCCCTGGACAATTCCGGCTATTAGAGACAGACCACCGAATAGTGGTCCCTGTAGAGTCTCCCATTCGAGTACTAGTCTCAGCAGAAGATGTCCTACACTCTTGAGCCGTCCCCGCCCTCGGGGTAAAAATAGACGCAGTCCCAGGCCGCCTTAACCAAACAGCCTTTGTCGCCTCTCGCCCAGGCGTTTTCTACGGCCAATGCTCAGAGATCTGTGGAGCAAATCACAGCTTCATGCCCATCGTCGTAGAGGCTGTCCCACTAGAACACTTTGAAAGCTGGTCCTCCCTTCTACTTGAAGACGCCTCATTAAGAAGCTAAACTGGATATAGCGTTAGCCTTTTAAGCTAAAGATTGGTGTTCTCCAACCACCCTTAGTGACATGCCTCAGCTCAACCCCGCACCCTGACTCATCATCATAGTTTTTACCTGACTAGTCTTCCTGGCCATTCTCCCCCCGAAGGTTCTAGCACATGACTTCCCCAACGAACCCACGACTCAGAGCACAAAAAAATCTGAGCCTAGCCCCTGATCCTGACCATGGCCCTAAACTTCTTCGACCAATTTGAAAGCCCCGTGTTATTAGGTATTCCCCTAATGGCCGTGGCACTAACCTGCCCCTGAATCCTATTCCCTAACCCAACACCCCAATGGCTGTCCAACCGACTTTTAACCCTCCAAAACTGACTTATTAAAGTCTACACGCAGCAACTCTTGACCCCCCTTAACCTCCCTGGTCATAAGTGGGCCCTTCTCTTTACCTCCCTTATACTATTTCTTATGTCCTTAAATATTCTAGGCCTACTCCCATACACATTCACCCCTACAACCCAGCTATCATTAAATATAGCCCTTGCTGTCCCCCTATGACTTGCCACGGTAATCATCGGGCTACGCACTCAACCAACCGCTGCACTGGGCCACCTTCTGCCAGAAGGCACCCCTCCCCTACTCATCCCGATCCTCATTGTTATCGAGACAATTAGCCTACTTATCCGCCCCCTTGCCCTCGCCGTCCGACTTACAGCAAACCTAACCGCAGGCCACCTCTTAATTCAACTTATCGCCACCGGCACACTTGTACTCTTCTCACTAATGCCCCCTGTTGCTTTATTAACAGCCACAGTCTTGTTCCTTCTCACCCTCTTAGAAGTAGCCGTCGCTCTTATCCAAGCCTATGTCTTTGTACTACTACTAAGCCTTTACCTTCATGAAAACGTCTAATGGCCCATCAAGCACATGCATACCATATAGTTGACCCCAGCCCCTGGCCCCTGACTGGGGCCGTTGCCGCCTTACTAATAACCTCAGGACTCGCAATCTGGTTCCACACCCACGCAACCACTTTAATAGTACTAGGCACGGCCCTGCTACTACTCACAATATACCAATGATGACGAGATATCGTTCGTGAAAGCACATACCAGGGACACCACACACCCCCCGTTCAAAAAGGGCTCCGGTACGGCATAATCCTCTTTATTACATCTGAAGTATTTTTCTTCCTAGGCTTCTTCTGAGCATTCTACCACTCTAGCCTAGCCCCCACCCCCGAACTCGGAGGCTGCTGGCCTCCCACCGGCATCACCCCACTAGACCCCTTTGAAGTCCCCCTCCTAAACACCGCCGTCCTACTCGCTTCCGGCGTGACAGTTACTTGAGCCCACCACAGCATTATGGAGGGCGCCCGTAAAGAAGCTATCCAATCCTTGACCCTTACAATCCTCTTAGGATTCTACTTCACTTTTCTTCAAGGACTAGAATACTATGAAGCCCCCTTCACAATCGCAGACGGAGTTTACGGCGCAACTTTCTTCGTCGCCACAGGATTCCACGGCTTACACGTCATTATCGGTTCAACCTTTCTAGCTGTCTGCCTCCTACGCCAAATCCTGCACCACTTTACATCCGAACACCACTTCGGCTTTGAAGCAGCCGCTTGATACTGACACTTTGTAGACGTTGTCTGACTATTCCTTTACATCTCAATCTACTGATGAGGATCTTAACCTTTCTAGTACTAAAGCTAGTATAAGTGACTTCCACTCACCCGGTCTTGGTTAAACTCCAAGGAAAGGTAATGTCTATTACAGGAATTCTTACTATCGCTGCCGTACTCGCAACAGTACTAGTCATTTTGTCGTTTTGACTCCCTCAAATGAACCCGGACCACGAAAAGTTGTCCCCCTACGAATGTGGGTTCGACCCCCTAGGGTCAGCCCGTTTGCCCTTCTCCCTGCAATTTTTCCTGATCGCCATTCTCTTCCTACTCTTTGATCTCGAGATTGCCTTACTCCTCCCCCTCCCCTGAGGAGACCAACTAACCTCCCCCCTCCTGACTTTTACCTGCGCCTCAACCGTACTCGCTCTTCTTACCATCGGCCTAATCTACGAATGAACTCAAGGCGGCCTAGAGTGAGCTGAATAGACGGTTAGTTTAAGAAAAATATTTGATTTCGACTCAAAAGCTTATGGTTTAAGTCCACAACCTTCTGCATGACACCCCTACATTTCACCTTTACCTCAGCTTTCTTGTTGGGGCTCCTAGGACTAACCTTTCATCGCACCCACCTACTCTCCGCCCTCCTTTGCCTAGAGGGCATGATACTGTCCTTGTTCATTGCCTTATCAATCTGGCTCCTTCAACTTAATTGCACAAACTTCTCTATGGCCCCTATAATTCTCCTCGCCTTCTCAGCTTGTGAAGCAAGCGCAGGACTCGCCCTCCTTGTAGCAACTGCTCGAACTCATGGCTCAGACCGACTACAAAACCTTACTTTACTACAGTGCTAAAAATCCTCTTCCCCACCCTCATGCTCCTTCCAACCACATGACTTGTCCCCCACAAATGACTGTGACCTACAATTACCACCAACAGTCTTATCATCGCTTTTGCTAGCCTCGCCTGGATAAAAAAGCCCTGAGATGCTGGGTGGTCTAATCTCAACCCCTTCATAGCAACAGACTCTCTTTCCACCCCCCTCCTCATTCTCTCCTGCTGACTCTTGCCCCTAATGATCCTCGCTAGCCAAAACCATACAAGCTCTGAGCCGGCTCAGCGCCAACGAACCTATATCACCCTAATAATTGCCCTGCAAGTCTTCCTAATCATGGCTTTCAGCGCCACAGAAGTAATTATATTTTATGTCATATTTGAGGCAACTCTTATCCCAACTTTACTTATTATCACTCGCTGGGGTAATCAAGCAGAACGACTAAACGCAGGGACTTACTTCCTTTTCTATACCCTAGCAGGCTCCCTCCCCTTGTTGGTTGCCCTCCTTTTACTACAAAACAATCTTGGGTCCCTCTCCCTCCTCGCCCTACAATGGGCCCCGCCAGCCCTATCATTCTCCTTTGCAGATAAGCTCTGATGAGCTGCCTGCTTGCTCGCTTTCCTTGTAAAAATACCACTTTACGGAGCCCATCTTTGACTACCCAAAGCCCACGTAGAAGCCCCCGTTGCCGGCTCAATAGTCCTTGCAGCTGTCCTCCTCAAGCTTGGCGGATACGGCATAATACGAGTACTAATGATACTTGACCCCCTGACCAAAGAGCTCGCTTACCCATTTATTATCCTTGCCCTGTGGGGTGTTATTATGACGGGCTTGATTTGCCTGCGACAAACAGACCTCAAAGCACTAATCGCCTACTCATCCGTAGGCCACATGGGCCTTGTTGTCGGCGGCATCCTAATTCAAGCCCCCTGGGGACTTACTGGGGCCCTAATTCTTATGATCGCCCACGGTCTAACTTCTTCAGCTCTTTTCTGCCTCGCAAACACCAACTACGAACGGACCCACAGCCGCACTATACTTCTTGCCCGCGGACTTCAAATGGCCCTCCCTGTAATAACAGCTTGGTGGTTTATTAGTACCCTCGCCAATCTGGCCCTCCCACCCCTTCCAAACCTTATGGCAGAACTCATAGTGATCACGAGCCTCTTCAATTGATCCTGATGAACCCTTCTCCTCACTGGAGCCGGAACTCTTATTACCGCAGGCTACTCTCTTTACATATTCTTAATAACCCAGCGGGGCCCACTTCCAGCCCACATCATTGCCCTTCCTCCTTCCTTCTCCCGAGAACACCTCTTAATGGCCCTTCACCTTCTCCCCCTTCTGGGCCTTATTGCTAAACCCAGCCTAATTTGAGGATGAATGGGCTGTGGGCACAGTTTAATTAAAACGTTAGATTGTGATTCTAGAGACAGGGGTTAAAATCCCCTTGCCCACCAAGAGAGGCCAGTTAGCACCGAAGACTGCTAATCTTCGCTCCCCCGGTTAGACTCCGGGGCTCACTTGCACCCAGCTCCTAAAGGATAACAGCTCATCCGTTGGTCTTAGGAACCAAAAACTCTTGGTGCAAATCCAAGTAGCAGCTATGCGCTCCACAGCCCTCACAATGACATCCTGCCTTATTCTTGTCCTACTCCTTTTATCTTACCCCGCCTTAACAACTCTGACCCCCACCCCTCGACCCCGCACTTGGGCCACCTCCCAAGTCAAGACAGCAGTTAAGCTCGCCTTTTTTGTCAGTTTACTACCTCTTTTCCTATTTATGAATGAAGGGGCAGAACTAATCATCACTAGCTGGAACTGAATGAATACCCACACCTTTGACATCAACATTAGCTTCAAGTTTGACCATTACTCAATCATCTTTACCCCCATCGCCCTCTACGTCACCTGATCCATCCTAGAATTCGCATCCTGGTATATGCACGAGGACCCCAACATAAACCGATTTTTCAAATACCTCCTGATCTTCCTGATCGCAATAATTATTTTAGTTACCGCTAATAACATACTCCAGCTTTTTGTAGGCTGGGAAGGCGTAGGCATCATGTCTTTCTTATTAATCGGCTGATGATACGGACGAGCCGATGCAAACACTGCCGCCTTACAAGCCGTGTTATACAACCGTGTCGGCGACATCGGCCTCATCTTTGCCATGGCCTGACTTGCCATAAATCTCAATTCTTGAGAAATACAACAAATATTTGCCACCTCTAAAAACTATGACCTTACTTACCCCCTCATGGGCTTTATTCTAGCCGCTACAGGCAAATCTGCACAGTTCGGCCTCCACCCCTGGCTGCCCTCCGCTATGGAGGGTCCCACGCCGGTCTCTGCCCTACTGCACTCAAGCACTATGGTAGTCGCTGGCATTTTCCTGCTAGTTCGCATGTCCCCCCTCATAGAGGACAACCCCACAGCTTTAACTACATGCCTCTGCCTTGGAGCACTTACAACCCTCTTTACAGCAGCCTGCGCTTTAACCCAAAATGATATCAAAAAAATCATTGCCTTCTCCACATCTAGCCAGCTGGGACTAATAATAGTCACAATTGGCCTCAACCAACCACAACTAGCCTTCCTTCACATCTGCACCCACGCTTTCTTTAAAGCAATGCTTTTTCTCTGCTCTGGCTCCATCATCCACAGTCTTAACGATGAGCAAGACATCCGAAAGATGGGCGGAATACACCACCTTACGCCCCTTACCTCCTCTTGCCTGACCCTCGGCAGCCTAGCCCTTACAGGAACCCCCTTCTTAGCAGGCTTTTTCTCTAAAGACGCAATTATTGAAGCACTCAACACCTCTCACTTGAACGCCTGGGCCCTTACTCTGACCCTCCTCGCCACCTCGTTTACTGCCATCTACAGCCTGCGGGTCGTATACTTCGTCTCTATGGGCCACCCCCGATTTAACGCTCTCTCCCCCCTCAATGAAAATGACCCTGCAGTCATCAGCCCCATCAAACGGCTAGCCTGAGGAAGTATCATCGCGGGCCTGCTGATCACCTCTAACATGCTCCCGATTAAAACACCTGTGATGTCCATGCCCCCTCTACTAAAACTAGCTGCTCTGACCGTTACCATTATTGGCCTTCTTACGGCCCTCGAGCTAGCCTCACTTACAAACAAACAATTTAAAACAACTCCCCTACTTTCAGCCCACCATTTTTCAAACATGCTGGGCTTTTTCCCCGCCATTATGCACCGGGCTCTGCCAGACCTTAATCTAGGCCTCGGCCAAACAATAGCAAGCCAAATAGTAGACCAAACTTGACTAGAAAAAGCTGGGCCCAAAGCCATAAACACCCTAAACCTCCCCCTAATTACAGCAACCAGCAATACCCAGCAAGGACTGGTAAAAACCTACCTGACATTCTTCCTTATCACCCTTACACTCACTGCAGTACTCACCACACTCTAAACTGCCCGCAACGTCCCTACTCCCGGCCCTCGTGTTACTTCTAATACTACGAAGAGGGTAATTAAAAGTACTAACGCCCCTAATAACAACAAGCCTCCACCCTCAGAATACATCAACGCTATTCCCCCCACATCCCCCCGCAACGAAGCAAACTCGCCCCCCTCGTCAACAGTAACACAGGGAAGTCCGTGCCGCCCCACATTTAACCCAATACTAGCAAGAATGGCCCCAGCCAAATAAGTTAAAATACCTAAAACCACCGGCCCACTTAACCAACTATCAGGGTACGGCTCAGCTGCAAGCGCCGCCGAGTACGCAAACACAACCAGCATTCCCCCCAAATAAATTAAAAATAAAATAAGGGACAAGAAAGGGCCTCCCAAACTAGCTAACAGCCCACACCCCATCCCTGCCACTAAGACAAGCCCGAGGGCGGCAAAGTACGGGGACGGGTTACTAGCAACCGCAACTAGCCCCAACACCAAACCAAACAGGAGTATAAGTACAACATAAGACATGGTTCCTGCCAGGACTTTAACCAGGACTAATGACTTGAAAAACCATCGTTGTTATTCAACTACAAGAACCCTAATGACTAGCCTCCGCAAAACGCACCCTTTACTCAAAATCGCCAACGACGCACTCGTTGATCTACCCGCCCCCTCGAATATCTCAGTTATGTGAAATTTTGGGTCATTGTTAGGCCTCTGCCTGATCGCCCAAATTGCCACAGGATTATTCCTGGCCATACACTATAGCTCTGATGTTTCCATAGCTTTTTCTTCTGTCGCCCACATCTGCCGAGACGTAAACTATGGCTGATTAATTCGGAATATGCACGCTAACGGCGCCTCTTTTTTCTTTATCTGCCTCTACATGCATGCAGCCCGAGGGCTTTATTATGGCTCCTACCTCTATAAAGAGACTTGAAATGTGGGAGTAGTTTTACTGCTTTTGGTTATAATGACTGCCTTCGTTGGTTACGTCCTCCCTTGAGGACAGATGTCCTTCTGAGGGGCCACCGTAATCACCAACCTTCTTTCTGCAGTACCCTACGTTGGCAACACACTAGTTCAATGAATTTGAGGGGGCTTTTCTGTTGACAACGCTACTCTCACCCGATTTTTTGCGTTCCACTTCCTCTTCCCCTTCGTTATTGCGGGCGCAACCGTTATTCACCTCTTGTTCCTTCACCAGACAGGGTCGAATAACCCCCTCGGCCTTAATTCTGATGCTGACAAGATTGCATTTCACCCATATTTTTCGTACAAAGACCTTCTAGGCTTTGCTGGCCTGTTACTAGCCTTAACAGCATTAGCCTTATTTTCACCCAATCTTCTAGGCGACCCTGACAACTTCACCCCCGCTAACCCCCTCGTCACCCCTCCCCACATCAAGCCCGAGTGATATTTTCTCTTTGCGTACGCAATTCTGCGATCTATTCCTAACAAGCTGGGAGGAGTCTTGGCCCTTCTCTCGTCAATTCTAGTACTCATGGTAGTACCCTTCCTTCACACCTCAAAGCAACGCGGCCTGACTTTCCGCCCAGTGACGCAACTCCTTTTTTGAACCCTCGTTGCCGACATACTAATTCTCACCTGAATCGGGGGCATGCCCGTAGAACACCCCTTCATCATCATTGGACAACTGGCCTCACTCCTCTATTTTGCCCTATTTCTAGTCCTACTGCCGATAGCTGGTTGAATGGAAAATAAGGCCCTAAAATGAGCCTGCACTAGTAGCTTAACAAAGAGCACCGGTCTTGTAAACCGGCAGGTAGAGGTTCAACCCCTCTCTAATGCTCAAAGAGAAGAGATTTTAACTCTCACCCCTAGCTCCCAAAGCTAGAATTCTGAACTAAACTACTCTTTGTACGAGTACATGTATGTATAAACACCATTCATCTATATCAAACATTGGATGTAGTGCTTAAGTACACACATACCTATATCAAATAAAATCTAATATAATACATATGTTCTGGAGACATACCTATAGTGGAACATATATTTATCTTATACATGATGTTCTAGGGACTTATATGTATTATCAACATTCATTGAATTTAAGCATGATGGTTTAATACAATAATGAAAACCCTCTAGAATAGATTAAAACCATACATTCATCACCCATGATAGAAATTCCACTAGAAGCAAAAAATGAAAGTAACATGAATGGAATTCGAGGATGGAGAGATTTAAGACCGAGCTCAGTCGTCCACTTCCTAATATATAACACGTACGCACCATCCCGTCGATTTAAGTTATTTAATGTAGTAAGAACCGACCAATCGACTATTTCTTAAGGCTCACGGTTATTGAAGGTGAGGGACAAGTATTCGTGGGGGTTTCACAGGGTGAACTATTCCTGGCATTTGGTTCCTACTTCAGGGCCATTGATTGCTGTCATTCCCTCCACTTTCATCGACGCTTGCATAAGTTATTGGTGGGGTTCATCCCCGCGATTACCGGCCATGCCGGGCGTTCACTCTAATGGGCATGGTTATTTTTTCTTTTTTTCTTTTCAACTGGCATTTCACAGTGCATGCTAACTTAGTTGACAAGGTTGAACATTTTCTTGCCTCCAGGGAAAATAGCTGTAACTATAAAGGATATTACATAAGAATTGCAATATTGGATATCAAGAGCATAATATGAAATTTTAACCCATTAATCCTTGTTATTCCCCCTTCCTAGTTTTCGGGTTTTGGGCGTAAACCCCCCCTAACCCCCCCAGCCGCTGAGAGCACTAACACTTCTGATACCCCCCCAGGAAACAGGAAAGCTCCTTTTGCGACATGTTTGTTTTTACATGTTGTTTTTAGCATGTTTATTTACATTATTGTAAGTTTTG